TTTCTCTTTTTTTTTTCACAAATAGGAAGTTCCGGATCCAATTCGAATATCAGAAGGATTACCATATATAACACAAAATTTCTCCACCAATTCTTTCTAGGCGAGCCTCTCGGTCTGTCATTATACCTCTAGAAGTAGAAAGAATTACAATCCCCATACCACCTAAAATTCTAGGAATTCGTTGATAGTTAGAATAGATTCGTAGACCAGGTCGACTGATCCGTTTTAAATTTAAAATAGTTCTATATGTTCCTTTCCTATTCCTTCTATGTCGCAGGGTTAAAACCAAAAAATATTTGTTGCTTTCCTGATGTTTCCTCACGTTTTCGATAAAACCTTCCCGTAAAAGTATTTTAACAATGTTTTCGGTGATATTAGTAGATGCTATTCGAACCGTTACTTTTCTATCCATGTCGACATTTCGTATAGAGGTTATTATGTCAGCAATAGTGTCCCTGCCCATGATGAACTAAAATTATTGGTGCCTGCTAATTTTGATATAATCAACATGCTCTTTTTTATTTTTTTATTTATGAATTCTATTAAATATTAAATTAAAGGTATATGCGTGAAACACAATCTACTAATTAATCTATTTCATTCGCTTACTATAACTATATCATGGTCTCGTCTTATAATACCTCAGGGGCTAAGGAAACTATTTTAGTAAAATTTAACTGTCTCAATTCCCGGACGATCGCACCAAAAATTCGAGTTCCTTTTGGGTTTCCTTCTTGATCAATAATAACTGCAGCATTGTCATCATATCGTATTATCATACCGTTGTCACGTTTGAGTTCTTTACAGGTACGTACAATTACAGCTCTGATTACTTCTGATCTTTCTAGAGGCATATTTGGTACTACTTCTTTGATCACAGCAACAATAACGTCACCAATATGAGCGTATCGGCGATTACTAGTTCCTATGATTCGAATACACATCAATTCTCGGGCCCCGCTGTTGTCCGCTACATTCAAATGGGTCTGGGGTTGAATCATATCATTTTTTTATTCGATTTTTCAATGCAAAGAACGAAGGAAAAAAAAAGAAATATTGTTTGTCCAAAATCAAAAAAAGAAACCTGCAATTTTTTTTCATCCCAAAGACCTCTTTTTCTTTTATTCCTATCCCGAAATAATGAATTGAGTTCGTATAGGCATTTTGGACGCCGCTATTGAAATAGCTTTTCTAGCTATATTTTCTGCTACTCCGCCCATTTCATAAAGTATTCTACCTGGTTTAACGACAGCTACCCAATATTCGGGGGATCCTTTCCCCGAACCCATACGTGTTTCTGTAGGTCTTACTGTAACTGGTTTGTCTGGAAATATACGTACCCATATTTTTCCACCACGGCGTACGTTTCGTGTCATTGCTCGTCGCCCCGCTTCTATTTGTCTAGATGTGATCCAAGCAGGTTCAAGTGCTTGAAGAGCGTATCTACCGAAACAAATACGATTACCTCGATAAGATATTCCCTTCATTCTTCCTCTATGTTGTTTACGGAATCTGGTTCTTTTGGGGTTATAGTGGATGGGTCTTTTTAAAATTCCATCTCTACTCCAGAACCGGACATGAGAGTTTCTTCTCATCCAGCTCCTCGCGAATGAAATGATTCAAAAAAATTTAGTTAAGATAAAATTCAATTTTTTTGAATAATACACTGAATCGTGGGATTCTTTGATATTTCATCTAATTTTCATCTAATCTATTTCTATTAGAAATTTTTATATCTTGTTTATATATAGCTTTTGGATATATAGCTAAACGTATATTTCTAGATAATGTAATTTTTTATTTATAATTTATTTATAATATAATAATATATAAGGCTATAACGAATCTTTATTTTGTTTTGTCTTTATCATATCGGATCGCTCAAAAAATAGAGCAATTCGGTAAAATAAAGCTTTCGCGGGCGAACATTTACTCTTTCAATATCTATTTCAATTGTAAGGTTAGCCCACGATCTTTCAGAACAAATGAATTGATACCTGGTTTGTTCCGCCATCCCACTCAATGAATCATTAGGATTCGTTTTTAATAGAATCTTCTGTATTCACAGGTTTCCGTCGTTCCCATCGCTTCTCAATTAATGGTTAGGTCTGAATTATACAATGGAGCTCCTGTTCTTGAGTCAATCTTCTCAGTCTTTATTGGCTCTAGGCTCTTGATTTTTTTTCTATGAACATATTCATTTAATTCGGGAGGAATTAGTTTGATGCTTTATTACATTGCTTTTTATGAAATGATTCATAGACCTTACATATTATATTGGAATCATATATCATTGGCGTTCTTTTTATCTCTTTCTCTCACCCTTCTTCCATTTATCCACATCATTCTAGATTTCGCTTCCCAAACTCATAATCAGATTGGTTTGGTTTTTTTTTGTGTTTATGCAAAAAAGATTTCAGTTGCTACAATGATATGACCAATATATCATATCTTGACTGGTTGTTTATATCTAGATAATGTGAAGCGATGAGTTGGTTAT